TATCTAACTGAATAAGATTTCTCGTAGATCTATCCCATTTTTTCGGGTTAACAAAAAGAAGTTAATAAAATGAGTTTCAAACTTAAATCTTAAGTTTGGATTAAAAATCCGGTTTATTTTAGTTTTATCTTTTCTCCCGCCTTCAGAAGAATAAAACATAGACATTTCGCCTATCATTAGAATTTTCTGAAAGGTAACTATCTCAGTTTCATATCATATAGAAATTGATATTATATAGAATTTTTGAAAAAGACTTTCGAAAGGAAAGACTTACTATCTTTGGGATCTGATCCTACACCGCTGCTCAATTTAGTGGATCGACTCTATTACATAAGTGGATTCCTAACGTTTGTCTCACATCATGACATAACTAAGCAGTTCTTATTGTATCGGCCAAAACCTCGCTAATTGATCTTTACGGTGCTTACTCTATCAATTAGATCCTTTACCCATAGACTAAAATAGCTAGGCATATATATTTCTTCATATTTCAACTTCTATGAAGTTTCTTTCTTTTCTACAGCTAATAAAAATCGTTGTTTTAGACGATGCATATGTAGAAAGCCCTTTTTTCTAGTATTTACTAGCGAATTTGATCTTTCTTTACTTTTTTCTTTCTATAGTGGAGATAGTCGCACGTAATGACAGATCACGGCCATATTATTAAAAGCTTGTGGTAAGAATGGGTTTCGTTCGAGCGCTCGAAAATAATATTCCAAAGCTTTCGTGTGTTCTCCGTTACTTGTGTGGATAAGTCCTATGTTATAGAGTATATAACTTCGGTCATAGGGATCAATTTCTAGTCGCATAGCTTCATAATAATTCTGTAAAGCTTCCGCATAATTTCCTTCGGATTGCGCTGACATCCGTTACGGTCGTCATTCAATTCAAAGAATCTCCGTTACAGAACCGTACATGAGATTTTCATCTCATACGGCTCCTCCCTTATGTGCATAATGATAAAATGATAAAGAAGATGAAAATCTTCTCATTATGAACTGAGTAGGGCTAGTGTTTTTACAAGAAATCTCTAGCCAACCTTACTGCAAGAGATCTTTTCTTAACATCAAACGTATTGGTACTAGAGAGAAATGATAACTCCAACAATTTCTTTGTTCTCAACGCTTCCCAATTTCCAGAAATTAGTCACTTCAACAGCCTTCGATGGTTATACGGGTATCCAAAAGACAAACGAGATGGATGTTTGTTGTCCCAACCATTCTTTTAGTCCCAAGCCTACTAAAGAAAGGGATAATTTATAACAAAGTTTTAGTGTTGTTGATTCCTAGGTGTAGTGCTTCTTCCCCTCTGCTGCCTATTGGTATTAGTGGACTAGGATTGACCTGTAATAGCGAACCATAGGTATAACCTTTCGCTCAATACTAGAATCGAGAATTGAAACATAGCATCTGAGGCTGCATTAATCGAGGATACACGACAGAAGGAATTGTTCTATTTCCAAACTTTACCTTCAACAAGCGTAGATTTTTTTGTTTTTTTACCCATCACGAATCATGTCTATTTCTCGTAAGACTGAGAGTATTAAAAAAAATCAAATCGCACCATCTCTGTAATAGGTAAATGCCTCTTTTTCTCCTGAAGTTGTCGGAATTATTCGTAATAAGATATTGGCTACAATTGAAAAGGTTTTATCAATAAAATTTCCGTTTATCCGCGATCTAGACATAGGTAGCAATCCATTCTATCATTGTTCTCATTACTTCTCGCGGGAAAATGATCCCACAAGGAAAAGAATTCTACAGTACGAAATAACATAAAAACATATTCATTATAAAAAAAATAAAAAAGATATGGTCCGTCTATTCAATATTAAAAAATTCAATATTCAAATTGTTCTTTTTTACATTACAAGAATTGATAAGAACTAAGAAATAAATATGGGAACCGGATTCGATTCCATCTTACTGGAATAGTCTACCAACGAAAGAAACTCTTCTTATTTGATTGAAGTTACGGCTTAGAATAAATTGAATTATGATCCAAAGAAGAAAAAGAATCATTGTATGATGAAAATAGAATAACCGCCCATTTTTTTGTGTTGTGTATTTACGGGTATCACTATACAATCAACTATAAAAAAATTGTTTATCAATTTGTATTTTTAATAGAATATAGATAGGATAAGGATTTTTGTTGATAACTCTAAAACGGGCCTATAAAACAATTTGATAATTCTTCTGATATGGAATCATAGTCTAAATAGAATCATGATCTAAAGATATCTATTAACCATAAAATATAGACCCCTCGCTCAGTCACTTCATTAGAATTTATAATTTATTGATTTAATCCGGTCGGTATAGTATAAATAGATAATCAGAAAAAGAAGAGAACATTGTTTTTGCAAACATGAATAGAATTTTTTTAACAGTTTTTGTAAGAAAACAATTTTATCTTTATCCCCCCAGCCTAGAAGGAAAGATCCTGCTTTTACTATGATGAAAAATTTTCTATTTTTATCGCTTTCTAGTTAGAATTG